GAAAAAACGTATTAGTAGCTTATATGCCATGGGAAGGTTACAATTCTGAAGACGCAGTACTAATTAGCGAACGTCTGGTATATGAAGATATTTATACTTCTTTTCACATACGGAAATATGAAATTCAGACTCATGTGACAAGCCAAGGTCCCGAAAGAATCACTAAGGAAATACCGCATTTAGAGGCTCATTTACTCCGAAATTTAGACAGAAACGGAATTGTGATGCTGGGATCTTGGATAGAAGCCGGTGATATTTTAGTAGGTAAATTAACCCCTCAAGCAGCAAACGAATCCTCGTATGCCCCAGAGGATAGATTATTACGAGCCATACTTGGCATTCAGGTATCCACTGCAAAAGAAACTTCTCTAAAACTACCTATAGGTGGAAGGGGCCGAGTTATTGATGTGAGATGGATCCAGAAAAAGGGGGGTTCCAGTTATAATCCAGAAAGAATTCGTGTATATATTTCACAGAAACGCGAAATCAAAGTGGGCGATAAGGTAGCTGGAAGACATGGGAATAAAGGTATCATTTCTAAAATTTTGTCTAGACAAGATATGCCCTACTTGCAAGACGGAACACCTGTTGATATGGTCTTCAACCCATTAGGGGTACCCTCACGAATGAATGTGGGGCAGATATTTGAATGTTCGCTCGGGTTAGCGGGGGATCTGCTAAAGAGACATTATAGAATAGCACCTTTTGATGAGAGATATGAGCAAGAGGCTTCAAGAAAACTAGTCTTTTCTGAATTATATGAAGCCAGTAAGCAAACAAAAAATCCATGGGTATTTGAACCCGAGTATCCGGGAAAAAGCAGAATATTTGATGGAAGAACAGGAGATCCTTTTGAACAACCTGTTCTAATAGGCAAGTCCTATATCCTAAAATTAATTCATCAAGTTGATGATAAAATCCATGGGCGTTCGAGTGGACATTACGCACTTGTTACACAACAACCCCTTAGAGGAAGGGCCAAGCAAGGGGGACAACGAGTAGGGGAAATGGAAGTTTGGGCTCTAGAGGGGTTTGGTGTTGCTCATATTTTACAAGAGATACTTACTTATAAATCTGATCATATTAGAGCTCGTCAAGAATTACTTGGTGCTACGATCATTGGAGGAATAGTACCTAACCCTGAGGATGCTCCAGAATCTTTTCGATTGCTCGTTCGAGAACTACGATCTTTGGCTCTAGAACTGAATCATTTCCTTGTATCTGAGAAGAACTTCCAGATTAATAGGAAGGAAGTTTGATCTGAATGAATCAGAATTTCTATTCTATGATCGACCGATATAAACATCAACAACTTCGAATTGGACCAGTGTCTCCTCAACAAATAAAGGCTTGGGCCAACAAAATCCTACCCAATGGAGAGATAGTTGGAGAGGTGACAAAACCCTATACTTTTCATTATAAAACCAATAAACCGGAAAAAGATGGATTGTTTTGTGAAAGAATCTCTGGACCCATAAAAAGTGGAATTTGTGCTTGTGGAAATTATCGAGTGATTGGAGCCGAAAAAGAGGACCCGAATTTTTGTGAAGAATGCGGGGTGGAATTTGTTGATTCTCGGATACGAAGATATCAAATGGGATACATCAAACTCGCATGTCCGGTAACTCACGTGTGGTATTTGAAACGTCTTCCGAGTTATATCGCGAATCTTTTAGATAAACCCCTTAAGGAATTAGAAGGCCTAGTATACTGCGATGTGTGATTTGATCGAAATTTGCATTTTACAGATTCAGACTAATAAACTGTCATCCCATTCAATCTGATTGGGATGCCCCCGACTCTGACATGTGTCTTGGAAGGAGTAACATGAAGCTCAGAATTATGGGTGTATTCAATACTCTAAATGAAAGGGGAGTTGATCCATGGTCGATCCCGTAACAGATAAATGGGAATTGCTAGTTATACCTCGTGAAAAAAAAAAAGATTTTTTCGTGGAATTAGCCATTCCATTTCTTTTAGAGAGAGATTCCGTTCAAGAAAGCAAATAGGGCATGGTTACAGAAGTCTATCTATCGCATATATGCTTCAAGGGACATCATGACATAACCGTCGAGGTGAGTAGGGACCTAAAAGATCGAATGGAACGAAACAATATATAGACAAGTAAATCCCTTACGAGTCCAAAAGTATTCCTTTAAGGGGGGATTCATCATTTGAAGGGAAGCAGACTACTCAAGAATTTCACATTTCAATTTTGTCGTAAATAAGTCATTCAGAAAGTGAAAGTCAAAAGAAAAATGAATTAATGAAAGGTTGGTCCTTGCTGGAAACTTGAGTAAGGAGTAGTTCTTTGTAGGGTTTTCTTTTTTTTTTTTATTGAACAAAGTCAAAAAAAAAAGAACTCCCTTCCTTATTTGGTGTAACTACTTGAGCCGGATGAGAGGAAACCTTCACGTCCGATTTTTAAGGGGGGAACCCAATATAAACCTATCTCAATTTTTCTTTTGCTAGGCCCATAGTGAAAAAACCTACTTTCTTA